ACCCCTTTTGTCTCTTTTTTTTGATTCGAACCGATGGAATCGACCCTTTCGATACATAAAAAATAATAAATTTGATAGGACTGTCAAACAAGAAATGTCACAATATTTTTTTGACATATGTCGAAGTGATGGAAAAGAAAGAATATGTTTTACACATCCCCCTAGTTTATCTATTTTTTTAGAAATGCTAAAAAAAAGAATATCCTCAATTACACTTGAAAAATCATCATCTAATGAACTTTCTAACCCTTGGGTTTATACTAACAAAGAAAAGGGGAAAAATTTCAATAAAGAGTTTCTAAATCGAATTGAAGCTCTAGACAAAAAATACAATTCTTTAAATATACTCGAAACAAGGACTCGATTGTGTAATGACAATTCTAGAAAAAAATATTTCTCCAAAAAATATGATCCTTTCTTGAACGGATCAGGGCGTAAAACAATCTACAAAAACCTTTTCTCTTCAATCAGAAAAAAGACTTTGATAGAAAATTTTATAAAGAAATTTGGTATAAATCGAATTCACAGTATCTTTCTTCAAGACACTGATAATCTAAAATTTGATCAAAAAATAAATAGATTTGATAAAAAACCATTATTGACAGAACAGATTTATTTCTTCACTTTCATCAGTAAATTTCTTCAAAGATCAGGATTAAATCTAAATTGGAAGGATTTTTCTTTATTTTCAGAAGAAAGAATAGATTCAGAAAAAAAAAACTTTAAAGACTTATTAACTAAAATCATAACTGATTCTAATAGTCCAAAAATTAGTAGAAAATTTATTAGATTAAAAGAAATCAGTAAAAAAGTCCCCCGATGGTCATACAAATTAATCACTGATTTCGAACAACACTCAAGAGAATATCAACAAGATGTACCAACGGAGCATCAAATTCGTTCAAGAAAAGCCAAACGTATAGTCGTTTTTACTGCTAATAAACAGAATACTGATCCTAATACTAAGGACATTGATATATCCGAACAACCAGACGAAATCTCGTTGATACGCTATTCACAACAATCAGATTTTCACCGAGGTATAATCAAAGGTTCTATGCGAGCTCAAAGGCGGAAAATGGTAATTTGGGAATTGTTTCAAGCAAATGTACATTCTACACTTTTTTTGGACAGAATACCCCCATCCCCTTTTTCTTTTAATATTTCCAGATTGATTAAACTAATTTTAAGCAATTGGTTGGGGAAAAAAGAAGCATTTCAAGTTGTAGAATATACAGAAGAACAAATAAAAAGAGAAGAAAAAAAAGAAACTAAAAAAAGAAAGGAACAAGCGCGCATTGAGCTAGCAAAAGTTTGGGATACCATTCCATATGGGCAAATAATAAGAGTATGTATGTTGCTAACTCAATCTATTTTTAGAAAATATGTCTTATTTCCTTCATTAATAATTGCGAAAAATATTGTACGTATATTCCTATTGCAACTTCCTGAATGGTCTCAGGATTTTAAGGAATTGAATAGAGAGATATATCTTAAATGTACCTATAATGGTGTTCCATTATCAGAAACAGAATTGCCAAAAAATTGGTTAATAGATGGAATTCAAATAAGAATCTTATTTCCTTTCTATCTAAAACCTTGGCACAAATCAAAATTACGATTTTCTCAGAAATATCTAATAAAAAATAAAAAAGAAAGAGATGATTTCGGTTTTTTAACAATTTTGGGAAGAGAAACGGAATTTCCTTTCGGTCCACCTAAAAAGCGACCTTCCTTTTTTAAACCCATTTTTAAGAAACTCAAAAAAAAAATTGGAAAATTAAGAAAGAATTATTTTCGAGTTCAAATAGGTTTGAAAGAAAATAAAAAATCAGTTCAAAACGTTTCAAAAGAACTTTCAAAAGTAAATCCAATTCCACCATTTCGATTAAGCGAAGTAGATGAATCAAGTGAAATTAAAGAAGAAACAGATTACCTAAACATCAATCAGATAATTCACGAATCGTTTAATCAAATATCATCCCCCGATTTAACAAATTCTTCATTAACAGAAAAAAAAATGAAGAATCTGACTGATCGAACAAGCATAATTCGAAATCAAATAGAAAGAATCACAAAAGAGAAACAAAAACTAGCTCCAAGCATAAATAATATTAGTCTTAACAAAGCAAGTGCTAATATTGAAAGATTCGAAAAATTGCAACTATTAAAACGAAAGAATGCTCAATTAATTTCTAAATTTCCCCTTTTCTTACTATTTTTCATTGAAAGAATATACAAAGAAATCTTTTTATCTATCATTACTATTCCCAGAATAAATACAGAACTTTTTCTTGAATCAACAAAAAAAACTATAGATAAACCGCCCTTCAATAATGAAAGAAACCAAGATCTAATTAAAAAAATAAAGAAAAATAAAATTCTGTTTATTTCAATTATAAAAAAGTCACTTAATAATATTAGTAATAGAAAAAGTAATTCATATATTTTTGATGACTTCTCCCACGTGTCACAAGCCTATGTATTTTATAAATTATCACAAATACAAGTATCTAGTTTGGCTAAATTACGATCTGTTCTTCAATATCAAGAAATCCCTTTTTTTCTTAAGCCTGAAATAAAGGATTTTTTTGAAAGACAAGGAATGCTTCATTCAAAATTAGGGGATAATCAATTTCTAAATTATGGAATGAATCAATGGAAAAACTGGTTAAGAGGGCATTATCAATATGATTTATCTCCGATCAGGTGGTCTAGATTAATATCCCAAAAATGGAAAAATCTAGTTCATCGTGGTCATATAGGTAAAAAACGAAATTTAAAGAAATGGAATTCAGATGAAAAAGACAAATTAAGTGATTCCAAAAAACAAAAAAAAATGGAAGTATATGCATTATCGAATCAAAAAGAGAATTTTCAAAAATACTATAGACATGATCTTTTATCATATAAATTTCTTAATTCTGAAGAATGTTTTTTTTATAGATCTTCGTTTCAAGGAAATAATAATATAGAAATTTCTTATAACATGCACAAAGACACCCTTTTTAATATGTTGAGGAACACCTCTATCAATAATTCTGTCGATATTCTATCTATGGGAAAAACGGCCAAGAGAAAATATTTGGATTGGAAAATTTTCCATTTTAATCTTAGACAAAAAATAAATATTGAGGCCTGGATCACGATGGGTACTAATAAGAATAAAAATCTTCAAACTGGGACTAAGAATTATCAAATAATTAATAAAAAAGATTTTTTTTATCTAATGATTCCAGAAAAAAATCTACCAAACTCCCACAAAGTTTTTGTTGATTGGATGGGAATGAATGAAAAAATACTAAACCATCCCAGATTTGATCTGGGACTTTGGTTCTTCCCAGAATTTGTATTACTTTATAATGCATATAAAACAAAACCCTGGTTTATACCAAACAAATTACTTCTTTTAAATTTGAATATAAAGAAAAAGAATAGTGAAAATAAAAAGATCAATGAAAAGCAAAAAGGAAGTTTTTTGATACCAGCGAATAAAAATACTCAAAATCTAGAAGAACCCACAAACCAAAGAAATTTTGAGTATGGTCTTTCACAACAAAAAGATATTGAAGAAAATTATACAAGATCAGACATTAAAAAGGGGAAAAATAAAAAACAATACAAAAGCAAGACCGAAGCAGAACTTGATTTATTCCTGAAACGCTATTTGCTTTTTCAATTCAGATGGGACGATACTTTGAATGAAAAAATGATGAATAATATACAGGTATATTGTCTCCTGATTAGACTAATAGAGCCAAGAAAAATTACTATATCCGCGATTCAAAAAAGAGAACTAAGTTTGGATATAATGCTGACGCAGAAGAATTTAACTCTTACAGAATTGATGAAAAAGGGAATATTGATTATAGAACCCATTCGCCTGTCTGGAACAAATGATGCAAATTTTATTTTGTATGAAACAATAGGTATTTCATTGATTCATAAGGGTAAGCATCAAACTAATCAAAAATACCAAGAAGAAAGAAATTTTTCTGATAATAATTTGGATCAAGCTATTTCACCATATCAAAGAATTACTAAAAAGAGAAACAAAAATGATTTTGAGTTGCTTGTTCCTGAAACTATTTTATCCTTTAGACGCCGTAGAAAATGGAGAATTCTAGTTTGTTTCAATTCAAAGAATCAAAATGGTATAGATAGAAATCTAGTATTTAGGAACGGAAAGAAGATAAAAAACAACAGCCAAGTATCACATGACAATAACCATCTTGATAGAGAAAAAAATAAATTAATCAAATTAAAGACTTTTCTTTGGCCTAATTATCGATTAGAAGATTTAGCTTGTATGAATCGTTATTGGTTTAATACTAATAATGGCAGTCGTTTTAGTATGTTAAGGATACATTTGTATCCACGATTGCAAACTCTTCGATAATATATTTTATCTATATATCCTATTTCTATCTTATATTTTTCTATTTTTTTCATAGGGTATGTATTATATGTATACGGTATAGAAAAACAAAGAAATAGAAAGATCCCTTTCTTGTGATAGATTCCATTGATATATCGAATATAAGATCCAATATGAAATGAACAATATCTCAATTAGATCTCGAAATGAATGAAGAGAACTTTTTTTATTTTCGTTCTAAGTTCTTCGATGCGAAAATGTACCAATCCTTTTTTATTCCTATCTAAATCCAATTTCAAATTCAATTTATTTATTTTAATTCAGAAAATTAGGATTCGATTTTTGTATATACCACATTCCAATTAATAGCATTATTATTACTGATTGATAAAATCCATATCTGTAAAAAGGAAAGGGGAATTTTTTTTATGGTCAAAAATTCATTTATTTCGGTTATTTCTCAAAAAGAAAACGAAGAAAAGAAAGGGTCTGTTGAATTTCAAGTATTCACTTTCACTATTAAGATAAGGAGACTTACTTCACATTTGGAATTACACAAAAAAGACTTTTCATCTCAGAGAGGTTTGCGGAAAATTTTAGGAAAACGTCAACGACTACTGGCCTATTTATCAAAAAAAAATAGAGCACGTTATAAAGAATTAATCGGCGGGTTGGGTATTCGAGAGATAAAAAGTAGTTAATTTGAATTGTTATACCATTTGAACTTATTCGTTTAAATTTTGACGAACTCTTCTTTTTACTTTCAGCAATGCATGTAAGAATGACTCAGAAAAAACTTATGATTGCACCAACTACAAGAAAAGATCTCATGATAGTTAATATGGGCCCTCACCACCCATCAATGCATGGTGTTCTTCGACTGATTATTACTCTCGATGGTGAAGATGTTATTGATTGTGAACCAATATTAGGTTATTTGCATAGAGGGATGGAGAAAATTGCGGAAAATCGAACGGTTATACAATATTTACCTTATGTAACACGTTGGGATTATTTAGCTACTATGTTCACAGAAGTAATAACCGTAAATGGACCCGAACAGCTAGGTAATATTCAAGTACCTAAAAGAGCTAGTTATATTAGAACTATTATGTTGGAGTTGAGTCGTATCGCTTCCCATTTGTTATGGCTTGGTCCTTTTATGGCAGATATTGGGGCACAAACCCCTTTCTTCTATATTTTTCGCGAAAGAGAATTGATATATGACCTATTTGAAGCTGCTACCGGTATGCGCATGATGCATAATTATTTTCGTATCGGAGGAGTAGCTGCTGATCTACCTTACGGCTGGATAGATAAGTGTTTGGATTTTTGCGATTATTTTTTAACCGGGGTTGCTGAATATCAAAAACTTATTACGCGGAATCCTGTTTTTTTAGAACGAGTTGAGGGCGTAGGTGTTATTGGCGCAGAAGAAGCACTAAATTGGGGTTTATCAGGCCCAATGTTACGGGCTTCCGGAATACAATGGGATCTACGAAAAGTTGATCGTTATGAGTGTTACGATGAATTTGATTGGGAGGTTCAATGGCAAAAAGAAGGGGATTCATTAGCTCGTTATTTAGTACGAATCAGTGAAATGACAGAATCCATAAAAATTATCCAACAGGCCCTGGAAGGAATTCCAGGGGGGCCCTATGAAAATTTAGAAATTCGACGCTTTGATAGAATAAAAAACCCGGAATGGAATGATTTTGAATATCGATTCATTAGTAAAAAACCTTCTCCAACTTTTGAATTGTCCAAGCAGGAACTTTATGTAAGAGTCGAAGCACCAAAAGGAGAATTGGGGATTTTTCTGATAGGAGATCAGAGTGTTTTTCCTTGGAGATGGAAAATTCGACCACCGGGTTTTATCAACTTGCAAATTCTTCCTCAGTTAGTTAAAAAAATGAAATTGGCTGATATTATGACGATACTAGGTAGCATAGATATCATTATGGGAGAAGTCGATCGTTGAAATGATAATTGATACAAAAGAAATACAAGCTATCAATTCTTTTTCCAGATTAGAATCCTTAAAAGAAGTCTATGGGATCTTGTGGATGCTTGTTCCTATTTTGACTCTTGTATTAGGAATAACACTAGGTGTACTAGTAATTGTTTGGTTAGAAAGAGAAATATCTGCAGGAATACAACAACGTATTGGACCCGAGTATGCCGGGCCGTTAGGAATTCTTCAAGCTCTAGCAGATGGTACAAAACTACTTTTCAAGGAAAATCTTCTTCCATCTAGAGGAGATAGCCGTTTATTCAATATTGGTCCATCCATAGCAGTCATATCTATTTTATTAAGTTATTCAGTAATTCCTTTTAGCTATCGCCTTATTCTAGCAGATCTTAGTATTGGTGTTTTTTTATGGATCGCCATTTCAAGTCTTGCTCCTGTTGGACTTCTTATGTCGGGGTATGGGTCAAATAATAAATATTCCTTTTTAGGTGGGTTAAGGGCTGCTGCTCAATCAATTAGTTATGAAATACCATTAACTCTATGTGTATTATCAATATCTCTACGTGTGATTCGATAGGATATGAAATTTCCCCTCTTTCTTTTGCTTTTGGTAAGAAAGTTAAATGAGTTGAATATCTATTTTTTATTTTTATATTTATCATCGGGGTTGATGAGCTAAACCAGATAGTTATATGAGTGAAATAAAACGGCTTCCAAATTTGCTGTTAAAGGAGTTCAATCTCATTTTCTATGTACAAGAATAAAGTAAACATAAGCAGTCGAAACTGTTTACTTTACCCCAAGATTTGTTGATTAGTCATCATGGCTTGAAGCGGGTTCAAAAGATAAACTTCATGTGGTTTTGACTATCTATTACCATAGATGTATTAACCTACTGGGAGATTCAAAAAACGAGTGGATGGTTAGGAAGACCAAGATACACAAAGGATTTGTAATGGAGATTCTAAAAATTATCCAAGAGGATATTTTTTTATAAAAAAAGGAACTCGAGTTGGGGCTTTAAGTTAGTAGAAATGATTAAGAAGTACTCCCCGCAATTTCGATCCAGAGTATGTTCCTATCTACCGATTAAGAAAATAACTATCAAGAACGAAGAAATCTTTTATTTTTGATAATGTCCCTTTTTATGAGAAAGTAGAACAGGAACGGAATAAAATAGAAAGACTAGAATTGCAAAAAGAGCTGCTTTTTTATTCATAATTTTTTCTATTTTTTTTTCGTAATCCAAAAAAATAGGTTGAAATATCTATGTGATATTCCTCTAAAAATAAAGTCTTTTTTATTCAAGGATAAAGTTATTAATCAATAAAGAAAAATGAAAATTCTTAAAAGATGAGATCAATTCAGAAGCACTTTTTTTTATTATAAACCTAGCAGACAGAATTTCATTGGTCGGATTCTAAGCCTTAGGATAAGAGTTTCACTCTCGATTGTCCTATAAATACACGAAGATAAATAATTTTGAAAGGTTTTTAGATTTATTTGTGACTTATGAGGAGCCGTATGAGGTGAAAATCTCATGTACGGTTCTGTAATAGCGACGGGAACAGTGATGTTATCATCGACTATGATTATCTAACAGTTTAAGTACAGTTGATATAGTTGAAGCGCAGTCAAAATATGGTTTTTGGGGATGGAATTTGTGGCGTCAACCTATAGGGTTTATCATTTTTCTAATTTCTTCTCTAGCCGAATGCGAGAGATTACCTTTTGATTTACCAGAAGCAGAAGAAGAATTAGTAGCAGGTTATCAAACCGAATATTCAGGTATCAAATTTGGTTTGTTTTATGTTGCTTCGTATCTCAATCTACTAGTTTCTTCATTGTTTGTAACAGTTCTTTACTTGGGGGGTTGGAATCTTTCTATTCCATACATATTTGTTCCAGAACTATTTGAACTAACTAAAAGAAGTCAAGTTTTTGGAACAATAATAGGCATTTTTATTACATTAGCTAAAACTTATTTGTTCTTATTCATTTCTATTGCAACAAGATGGACTTTACCGAGACTGAGAATGGACCAACTCTTAAATCTTGGGTGGAAATTTCTTTTACCTATTTCTCTAGGTAATCTATTATTAACAACGTCGTTCCAACTTCTTTCACTCTAAAGCAATAGACTATTCTATTTTCACAACTTGTCTCAAACAAGAGAAAGAAACAAGTATAAAAGTATTTATAGATATTCCAATATGTTCCCTATGCTAACTGAGTTATTAAATTCTGGTCAACAAACAATACGAGCTGCCAGGTACATAGGTCAAGGTTTCATGATTACCTTGTCCCACGCGAATCGTTTACCTGTAACCATTCAATACCCCTATGAAAAATTGATCACATCGGAACGTTTCCGAGGACGAATACACTTTGAATTTGATAAATGCATTGCTTGTGAAGTATGTGTTCGTGTATGTCCTATAGATCTACCTGTTGTAGATTGGAAATTGGAAACTGATATTCGAAAGAAACGATTACTTAATTACAGTATTGATTTTGGAATTTGTATATTTTGTGGTAATTGCGTTGAGTATTGCCCAACAAATTGTTTATCAATGACTGAAGAATATGAACTTTCGACTTATGACCGTCATGAATTGAATTATAATCAAATTGCTTTAGGTCGGTTGCCAGTGTCAATAATTGACGATTACACAATTCGAACAATTTCGTCGAATTCACCTCAAACAAGAAACGTATAAAATCCTTGATTCAAAAAAAAGTTCTAAACTAAAAATCCCTTTTTGATCTAAAGAGATGAGGTTTTTGCTTGTTCAATACAAATAAACGATTGGTTGGCGAGAATCGTGGCTAAATTGGGATTGAAAATCTATTTTTTTTCAAAAATAATGATTTCCAAATATATAGTTTCAAACTCTGTTTTCCGGAATACAAAGCAGCCCCATAATTATATTTACATCAATTCATATAACCCCTATTCAAATTTTCTTTAGAAATATCCTAAAAATAAAAATATAGGATAACTTCTTTTTTCCTGGTCAGGTCAACAAAGTCATGAAATAATTTTTTTATTTTAGAGAAAATAAAATGGATTTACCGGGACCAATACACGATTTTCTTTTAGTCTTTTGGGGATTGGGTCTTATATTAGGAAGTTTGGGAGTCGTATTATTTCCAAATCCAATTTATTCGGCCTTCTCGTTAGGATTGGTTCTTTTTTGTATATCCTTATTCTATATCCTATCGAACTCCTATTTTGTAGCTGCTGCGCAGCTACTTATTTATGTAGGAGCTATAAATGTTTTAATCATTTTTGCTGTAATGTTCATGAATGGTTCAGATTATTATGATTACGACGATTTTCAGCCCTGGACTGTTGGGGATGGGGTTACTTCAATGGTTTGTACAAGTCTTTTTATTTCACTACTTACTACTATTTTAGATACGTCCTGGTATGGAATCATTTGGACTACAAAATCAAACCAAATTCTAGAACAAGATTTGATAAGTAATAGTCAACAAATTGGAATTCATTTATCAACAGATTTTTTTCTTCCATTTGAACTCATTTCAATAATTCTTTTAGTGGCTTTAATAGGTGCAATTTCGATAGCTCGCCAATAAGAAATCTTTAAAATGAGGAATTCAAATAGAATCAACTGAAAAAGAATGTTATAATCTTTTAATTTGAGTTCTTATCTAAAATAGAAAAACTTTTCTATTGATCTATTCAAAATGGATTTCCTTGTTTTGTTCCATACTTGTTAGAATTAAATGAATTGAATTATTGTTCAGATTGAAATGAATCAAGATTAATAAGGAGTTAGTTAATGATGCTCGAATATGTACTTGTTTTGAGTGCCTATTTATTTTCTATTGGTATCTATGGATTGATCACAAGTCGAAATATGGTTAGAGCCCTAATGTGTCTTGAACTTATATTAAATTCAGTTAATATAAATTTTGTAACATTTTCAGATATATTTGATAATCGTCAATTAAGAGGAGACATTTTCTCCATTTTTGTTATAGCTATTGCAGCCGCTGAAGCAGCTATTGGGCTGGCTATTGTTTCATCAATTTATCGTAATAGAAAATCAACTCGTATTAACCAATCCAATTTGTTGAATAAATAGTTATATATAATGTAAATTCTTAATATTCAGAAATTCATTCAAATTAGCACGTTTCGTACGGGTAAGGTACGATTGCAGTTACAAAAACATAAGAAATCAAAGTATTTTAGCCTTCGTTCCTGAACAATTCGGAAGTACATTGATTCTGATCACTCATCGATTCGTCTGGTATCTAAATATAGGATTCAGTTATAAGTTAGTTTACTAGACCGAAAATTTATGACGTTCAAAAATGTATAGATCCAATGTCACACTCAGTAAAGATTTATGATACATGTATAGGATGTACTCAATGTGTTCGAGCGTGCCCCACTGATGTATTAGAAATGATACCTTGGGACGGATGTAAAGCTAAGCAAATAGCTTCTGCTCCAAGGACCGAGGATTGCGTTGGTTGTAAGAGATGCGAATCTGCTTGCCCAACAGATTTCTTAAGTGTTCGAGTTTATTTATGGCATGAAACAACCCGCAGTATGGGTCTAGCTTATTGATACGTTCCATAAAACTCTACTTGAATCCATTTTCTTTTTTTTATCGACAAAATCCGTGCTCAAAATAAAAATAAGTTGAGCACGGATTGTTCTGGCCCAAGTGTATCTTGTCTTTACCACGAACCATTTCCCTTTCTTAACAATAATTGTAGTTTTGCCTATATTTGCGGGTTCCTTTATTTTCTTTCTTCCACATAGAGGAAATAGAGTAACCCGCTGGTATACTATATGTATATGTATCCTAGAACTTCTTCTAATGACTTATACATTTTGTTATCATTTCCAATTGGATGATTCATTATTCCAATTAGTAGAGGATTATAACTGGATCGATTTTTTTGATTTCCATTGGAGATTGGGAATAGATGGCCTCTCTATAGGACCGCTTTTATTGACAGGATTCATCACTACTTTAGCTACTTTAGCGGCTTGGCCCGTTACTCGAGATTCTCGAATATTTAATTTTCTGATGTTAGCAATGTACAGTGGTCAAATAGGATTGTTTTCTTCTCGGGACATTTTACTTTTTTTCCTCATGTGGGAGTTAGAGTTAATTCCCGTTTATCTACTTGTATCCATGTGGGGAGGAAAAAAACGTCTCTATTCAGCTACAAAATTTATTTTGTACACGGCGGGTGGTTCTGTTTTCCTTTTAATAGGAGTTCTGGGTATCGGTTTATATGGTTCTAATGAACCGACATTAAATTTTGACATATTAGCCAATCAAACCTACCCCTTGGCTTTGGAAATAATATTCTATATTGGATTTTTTATTGCTTTTGCTGTCAAATTACCAATCATACCACTACATACATGGTTACCAGATACTCATGGAGAAGCTCATTATAGTACTTGCATGCTTCTAGCCGGAATCTTATTAAAAATGGGAGCATATGGATTAGTTCGGATCAACATGGAATTATTTCCTCATGCTCATTCGATATTTTCTCCTTGGTTGATGATAGTGGGCGCAATGCAAATAATCTATGCAGCTTTAACATCTCTCGGTCAACGAACTTTAAAAAAAAGAATAGCTTATTCCTCTGTATCTCATATGGGTTTCATAATTATAGGAATTAGTTCTATCACGGATATGGGGCTCAACGGAGCCCTTTTACAAATAATCTCTCATGGATTTATTGGTGCTGCACTTTTTTTCTTGGCTGGAACAACTTATGATAGAATACGTCTTATTTATCTTGATGAAATGGGTGGAATAGCTATGTCCATGCCAAAAATATTTACGATGTTCAGTAGCTTTTCAATGGCCTCCCTTGCATTACCCGGTATGAGTGGTTTTGTTGCCGAATTACTAGTCTTTTTTGGATTAATTACTAGTCAAAAATACCTTTTTCTAACAAAAGTACTAATTGCTTTTGTAATGGCAATTGGAATGATATTAACTCCTATTTATTTATTATCTATGTTACGCCAGATGTTCTATGGATACAAAATATTTAATGTTTCAAACTCTTCTTTTTTTGATTCTGGACCGCGCGAGTTATTTTTGTCGATCGCTATTTTTTTACCTGTAATAGGTATTGGTATGTACCCTGATTTCGTTCTTTCACTATCAGTTGAAAAGGTTGAACTTATTCTATCAAATTTTTTTTATAGATAGTTTTCATGAATAAAAAAATGACTAATTTACAAAAATATTTGTTGTAGAATGATAAAAAGAAGTCTTTTTCTTCTTCTCCTACGTTAAATAACAAAATGTATTTGAACTGGCAAGAATCACTAGAATATTTAATTCACGGGGTTCTTGCCAGTTCACACCAAGGTTTTTTTCTGATATGAGCTGTAGACTATTCTACTCCTATTCGTAAGAATCCCCTGCTTTCGTTTTTTTTTTCAATTAAACGGTAATGTAAATGAACCATAACTGTGTAGTCCTATTCCTAATAGATTAACCCCAAAATAACATATCCAAATTATAAGAAATCCAATAGACGCTACAATTGCTGAATTTGGACCCTTCCATTTTATATTTGTTCGAGTATGTAAATAAATGGCAAATATGATCCAGGTAATAAAAGCCCAAGTTTCTTTTGGATCCCAACTCCAATAGGATCCCCATGCTTCGTTAGCCCATACTGCTCCAGAAAGAATTCCTATGGTTAAAAAGATAAATCCTAGACTAATAACCCGATAACTCCAATAATCTAATTGTTGAATCAATTGTGACCTGTAATAATTCTTGGTAGAAAAAAACGAAGTATTTTGTACAATATTACTTCGTTCATTCATGGATTCAATTTCACCAACGAAAAGTGACTCATTGAAATTTAATAAATCATTAGTGGTAGAAAAGAAGTTTCTCTTTTTTCGAACTGTAATGGCTAAAAGCGATACTGATAATAATGATCCACATAAAAGGGCTGCATAGCCTAATACCATCATGCTGACGTGCATTATTAACCACTCCGATTGAAGAGCGGGTATTAATATTGTGGATTCATGTATTTCCGTTAAAAGACCTGAAGTAGCGAAGCCTTGGGTAAAAATAGCACTTGGTCCAATTATTGTGTTTAGAATATTTTGATTTTTTTTGAAATATGGAACTATATGAATAAGGGAAAAACTCCATGAAAGGAAGATTAACGATTCATATAAATCACTTAGTGGAAAATGTCCCGAATAAATCCAACGAGTAACTAATAATCCGGTTATACAGAAAAAAGTTATTATCATGCCCTTTTCGGACGAATCATATAGTTTTACGATTTCATCGACTAAAAAGGTTATCAAATGGATTGTAATTACAATTGAAACAATCGAAAAAGAAATATGAGTTAATATATGCTCTAAGGTTGAAAATATCATAACATTTTTTTTTAAGGAGTCCCTTAATTATAAAATTAAAATTGGGAATTGAATTCATTATAGGATCTATTTATTTATTTTAGTAGATGATATGCCGCCACTCGGACTCGAACCGAGATGCGCTAGCACTGCTTCCTAAGAGCAGCGTGTCTACCGATTTCACCATAGCGGCTTGTCTTGAACTCATAATAGCCTATTAATAAGGAATCGTCTAGATTTAAGAATTCAGTTGGTTGCAATATTCTTTAGTAAAGATTCAAATTGATAAATAAAAATTTGTTCAAATAGGTATTTGAAGGTTCATTATTTTAGTTTAAGATCTTAATTTGATTTTCGTGTATTTTATACTCTTTGTCACCTGAACTCTTCTAAAAATAGATAGTCCTACTATGAATTATGGGATATAATCCTCCCCTAAAAAAAAATTCGTTTCAATGATGTTTAAAACAAAAGATTTTATACCCGCCCTTCTATAGATCTAGATAAAATATAGATCTAGATAAAAATAAAAAATGGATAAAAAAAACCTTATTTATATTATTGGAAGAAATAGGTTGATGGGGAAAAAGACTCCCCACCGTGGAAATGATAAAATTTACTAAAAACAAAATGAAGTATCTTCTGTTTTTTGTCAACAAAAAGAAAGTTTTTTTTAATTCGGTATGGTAAACAGAAGAATTCTTTTTTTACATATTAAAATAGTGGATCAAATCCTATTTCATATTCATTAACTTAACAGGGATGGGGAATGAAAGAAGAAAAATCGGAACTTTTCTTTTTGAAATAATTCAATTTTTGCGTCAAGTCAATTGAGATTATTCGAACGTTTTATGTTTTATTACTTATTTTATTTGTTTGTTGCACAAAAAAACTTTTTGAATTCCCGGTAGAAAGAGATTTCCCCAAGGAAAGGGCTTTTAACGCTGCCCAACAACCTTTCCTTTTCCAAAAATTTTTACGAATACGCTTTTTTGATGCCGAAGTACGTTTTTTTGGAACTGCCATTAAAAAAAAATTAAGAGATTACTCATTGGTATAGCTGGATGTGAAAGACATCTATTGTTCAAAAACGTCTGTGCGTTCCTAATTTATTAGGCATTTTTTTCTAGATAATATTTTTTAAAAAACCAAATAGATAAGATAGGTGAAAGATATGGGAAAATAACATAAAATATTACTCAAAATAGAAAAAAAGAAACTCCCTGGATAAAGGTAAAGACCCAACCTTTTTGTATGTTTAATTTTTATGTTTTATAAAAACATAAACTTTATTCAATTTTTTTATTAACTTACCAAACTCGGGAAAAATAGACTCAATTTTACTTTTAATTAAATTTCTAAAAATTAGAAAGAGAATTGTAATTAATCCCCTTCTTTCCTATGATTTGACTAACTGTAACTTCTTGATTTGACTATTTGAAGTAAATTAGCAGAAATTCAGAAAGAATAACTAAAAAGAACTAAAAATTCTATTTATGTTAGTGCATATCTTTATTTTTTTATTGACTCCTTTGAAAAGAGATAAGATCTGGTAAATCAGAAATAATTAATATTAATTAAGAATTAAAAAACTTTTTTTATGGAACAGACATATCAATATGCGTGGATCATACCTTTCGTTCCACTTCCAGTTCCTATGTTAATAGGCGTGGGACTTCTTCTTTTTCCGACAGCAACAAAAAATTTGCGTCGTATGTGGGCTTTTCCAAGTATTTTATTGTTAAGTATAGTCATGATTTTTTCAACTCATCTGTCTATTGATCAAATAAATAGCAATTCCGTTTATCAATATGTATGGTCTTGGACTCTCGATAATGATTTTTCTTTAGAATTTGGTTACTTGATCGATCCACTTGCTTCTATTATGTTAATGTTAATCACTACTGTTGGAATTATGGTTCTTATTTATAGTGATAATTATATGGTTCACGATCAAGGATACTTGAGATTTTTTTCTTATATGAGTTTTTTTAGTACTTCGATGTTGGGACTAGTTACTAGTTCAAATTTGATACAAATTTATATTTTTTGGGAATTGGTTGGAGTGTGTTCCTATTTATTAATAGGGTTTTGGTTCACAAGACCTCTTGCAGCAAATGCTTGTCAAAAGGCGTTTATAACGAATCGTGTAGGAGATTTTGGTTTATTATTAGGAATTTTAGGTTTTTATTGGATAACAGGTAGTTTTGAATTTCGGGATTTATTCGAAATAGTCAATAACCTGATTTATAATAATGAAATCAATTTTCCATTTGTCATTTTGTGTGCTACTCTATTATTTGCCGGTGCAGTTGCTAAATCTGCACAATTTCCCCTCCATGTATGGTTACCTGATGCGATGGAAGGGCCTACTCCCATTTCGGCTCTTATACATGCTGCTACGATGGTAGCAGCGGGAATTTTTCTTGTAGCTCGTCTTCTTCCTCTTTTTATAGTTATACCTTATATAATGAATTTGATCTCGTTGATAGGTATAATCACAGTATTATTAGGAGCTACTTTAGCTCTTGCTCAAAAAGACATCAAGAGGGGGTTAGCCTATTCGACAATGTCTCAATTGGGTTATATGATGTTAGCTTTAGGAATGGGTTCTTATCGAAGTGCTTTATTTCATTTAATTACTCATGCTTATTCCAAAGCATTACTTTTTTTAGGGTCGGGATCTGTTATTCATTCAATGGAAACTATTGTTGGCTATTCTCCGGATAAAAGTCAAAATATGGTTCTTATGGGCGGTTTAACAAAACATGTACCAATTACCAAAACCTCTTTTTTATTAGGTACACTTTCTCTTTGTGGTATTCCACCTCTTGCTTGCTTTTGGTCAAAAGACGAGATTCTTAATGATAGTTGGTTATATTCGCCAATGTTCGCAATAATAGCTTGGGCCACAGCTGGATTAACTGCATTTTATATGTTTCGAATCTATTTACTTACTTTTGAAGGGCATTTCAATATTGATTTTCAAAATTACAGTGGAAACAAAAATACTCCTTTATATTCCATATCTCTATGGGGTAAAGGGTATTCAAAAAGACTTACCAAAAATTTTGGTTTATTAAGAATAAATAATAATGAAAGTGCTTCTTTTTTTTGCAAAAGGACCGATGGAAGTGAGCAAAATGTAAAAAAAACAAATCGGAGACGGCCTTTTATTAAAATTTTTAATTTTGAAAATAAGAAGACTTATTCCTATCCTTATGAATCAGACAATACTATGTTATTCCCTTTACTTGTATTAGTCCTATTTACTTTAGTTGTTGGATCTCTAGGAATTCCTTTTAATCAAGAAGGAAGAGATTTTGACATATTAACCAAATGGTTAGCTCCCTCTATCAACCTTTTACATCAAAAGTCAAAGGATTTCACAGATTGGTATGAATTTTCTAAAAATGCAATTGTTTCAGTCAGTATAGCTTATTTCGGAATACTTTTAGCGTCATTTTTATATAAACCCATTTATTCTTCTTTCCAAAATTTTGACTTAATTAATTCCTTTGTTAAAACAGGTCTGAGAAGAAGCCGTCGGGACCAAATATTAAATAGCCTATATGATTGGTCATATAATCGTGCTTATATAGATGTTTTTTATACAACATTTTTGACTCGGTCAATAAGAGAATTAGCTCAATTAACTCGTTTTTTTGATAAACGAGTAATTGATGGAATTACGAATGGGGTTGGTGTTATGAGTTTCTTTGTAGGAGAAGGTATTAAA